TTTTATTAATTTTTATTTATATGAAAATTTATTAAAAATGGTTTTAATAATAATTTAAGTTATAAATTAATTATATGTATATATATATATATATTAAATATTTAATTTATTAATATATATATATATATAATAAATTATAAAAAAATTAAGATTAATTATATTAATATAATATAATTTTTATGAATTTACATTGTTTAATTCTTAAATTTAGGTTTTAATATAAATATTATGAAGAGAAAAAAGAGAAATTATTAAATGTTTAATAATTTATATTAAATATTTTAATATAAAAAAAAAAAAAAAAAAAATCTATTTAAAAAAATTTATATATAAATAAATTTTTTATGGTTTATATATTTTATTTTAAATTTATTTTACATATAAATTTTAGTATTAATTTTATGTTATTTAAATAATAATTTATATTTTATATAGTAGTAATTAATATTAAATTATTTAAGAAATTAAGATTTAGTAATATTTAAATTAATAACAAATTTTGTGCCAGCAGTTGCGGTTATACAAAAATTAAATTAAATTTTATTGATAATTAATAAATAATTTATTTTTTTTATAATAAAAATTTTAAATTATTAGGTGAAATTTTAATTTAATAAAATTTTATATTTATTTTTATGATTTAATAAATTTTATAAAAAACTAGGATTAGATACCCTATTATTAAAATTTAAAATTAAAATATCAAAATAGTAAATAATTATTTATTGAAACTTAAATAATTTGGCGGTATTTTAGTTCATTTAGAGGAATCTGTTTAATAATTGATAGTCCACGAATAAATTTACTTAATTTATTATTTTGTATATCGTTGTTAAAAAAATATTTTTTAATAAAATTAATATTTAAAAATTATTATATAAATTTAAATCAGATCAAGATGCAGATTATAATTAAGAATATAATGGATTACAATAAATTTATTTAAATGAATATTAAGTTTGTAAAAATTAATTGAAAGTGGATTTAAATGTAATTTTATTTAATTTAATAAAATGATTAAAAATTAAAATATGTACATATTGCCCGTCGCTTTCATATAATAATAAAGTTGAAATAAGTCGTAACAAAGTAGAGGTACTGGAAAGTGTTTCTAGAAAGAACAAATTAGAGCTTGAATTTAAAGTATTTCATTTACATTGAAAAGATATTAAAAATTAATTAATTTGAGGGGAAAAATTAATAATTTATAATTTTAATAAAAAAATTTTTAAATAAAAATATTTAATGGGGGTTAAAGTATTTTTATAGAAAAAATTAAATAATTTAAAGTAAATTAGTATTGTGAAAGAATTTTGAAATAATTGAAATAAAAAATTATAATAAAGTAATTTTAATTTAATGTATCTTGTGTATCAGAGTTTATTAAAAAATATTTATAAAAAAAAAATTCTCGAATTTAAAAGAGATAATTAATTATTAAAGTTATTGTAGCATAAATATTTTAAATAATTAATTGGAAATGAAATGTTAATCGTTTTTAAATATATCTAGTTTTTTTAGAAAAAAATTTAATTTTAATTAATTTAAAAAAGTAATTAATTAATTAATTACTTTTTAAAATTAATATTATATTTTAGGGGATAAGCTCTAATTTAAATTTTATATAAATATTTTATAATTTAATTTGAAATTTTTATGATTTATATTGTTAAAAAATTTTAATTTATTATAAATAATTTCATTTAAAATAAAATTTAATATTATTTTATATTTTTATAAAAAAAAATTTTTTAATTAAAAAATAATTATTATAATGATAAAATTAGTATATAAAATTAAAATTAAAAATTAATTTTTTTTATGTAAATAATTAAAAGGAATTCGGCAAAAGTTTATATTCACTTGTTTATCAAAAACATGTCTTTTTGAAAATAATATAAAGTCTAATCTGCCCACTGATTTTTAAAGATTGAAGGGCTGCAGTATTTTGACTGTACAAAGGTAGCATAATCATTAGTCATTTAATTGATGACTTGTATGAAAGATTGGATGAAATATAATCTGTCTCTTAATTAAATATAGAATTTAATTTTTTAATTAAAAAGTTAAAATAAATTAAAAAGACGAGAAGACCCTATAGAGTTTTATAAATAAATTAATTAAGATTATTTATAAAAAAAAATTAAAATTAATTTATTTATTTTGTTGGGGTGACAAAAAAATAAATAAAACTTTTTTTATATTAAAACCATATATAAGTGATTAAATGATCCATTAATAATGATTAAAAGAAAAAATTACCTTAGGGATAACAGCGTAATTTTTTTTTTTAGTTCATATAAAAAAAAGAGTTTGCGACCTCGATGTTGGATTAAGATAAAATTTAAATGCAGAAGTTTAAAATTTTTGATCTGTTCGATCATTAAAATCTTACATGATCTGAGTTCAAACCGGTGTAAGCCAGGTTGGTTTCTATCTTTTAAAAATTAAAATATTTTAGTACGAAAGGATTAAATATTTAAATTAAATTTATTTTGATGAATTTTATTAAATTATTTTTTAAAATAAAAAAAAATTATAATTAAAGTAATATTATATTAATATATATATATATATATATAATATATATATATATATATATATAATATACTATTTTGGCAGAAAAATGTAATGATTTTAGAATTCATTAATATATAATTTAAATTATATAGATAGTAAATGTTTATATTTGATATTTATTTAATTATAATTGGTTTATTGATTTTAATTATTGGGGTTTTAATTGGAGTTGCTTATTTAACTTTATTGGAACGTAAAGTATTAGGTTACATTCAAATTCGTAAAGGTCCTAATAAAGTAGGATTTATTGGAATTTTACAACCTTTTTCAGATGCTATTAAATTATTTACTAAGGAGCAAACTTATCCTAATTTTTCTAATTATATTTGTTATTATTTTTCTCCTATTATTAGATTTATTTTATCTTTAATAATTTGAATATTAATTCCTTATTATTTTAATTTAATTAGATTTAATTTAGGGATTTTATTTTTTTTATGTTGTACTAGTTTAGGAGTTTATACTGTTATGGTTGCTGGGTGATCTTCTAATTCTAATTATGCTTTATTAGGGGGTTTACGAGCAGTAGCTCAAACTATTTCTTATGAAGTTAGATTAGCTTTAATTTTAATATCTAGAATTATTATAATTATGGATTTTAATATATTAAATTTTTTTTTTTATCAGGAAATTATATGATTTATTGTTTTAATATTACCTTTAAGAATATGTTGAATTAGATCTAGATTAGCTGAAACTAATCGTACTCCTTTTGATTTTGCTGAGGGGGAAAGTGAATTAGTTTCAGGATTTAATATTGAATATAGAAGAGGTGGATTTGCTTTAATTTTTTTAGCAGAGTATTCTAGTATTTTATTTATAAGAATATTATTTGTTTTAATTTATTTAGGGGGATTTGATTTAAGATTGATATTTTATTTAAAATTAACATTTATTTCTTTTTTATTTATTTGAGTTCGGGGAACTTTACCTCGCTATCGTTATGATAAATTAATATATTTAGCTTGAAAGAGATATTTACCAATTTCTTTAAATTTTTTATTATTTTTTTTAGGATTTAAAATTTTTTTATTATAATTTAATTTTTTTTAGTATAAATTAATAGAAACAAATTTCTTTCTTAAGTTTTCAAAACAAATGCTTAATTACAAGCTCATTAATTTTATTTAATTGAATAATAAATTATCTCAATATTTACTTACAATAGGATTAATAATAAAATAAGAGAAGTAAAAAATTGTTAAAAGTTGACCTGTAATAATATAAGGGTCTTCTACAGGTCGTGCTCCGATTCAAGTTAATAAAATAACAATTGTTACCATAGATCAAAAGAAAAATTGATTAATAGGGTAGAATTGAATTCCTTGAATTTTTTTATTAAAAGTGAATGGTAAAATAATTAAAATTAAAATTGATATTACTAGTGCAATAACTCCTCCTAATTTATTGGGAATTGAACGTAAAATTGCATAAGCAAATAAAAAATATCATTCTGGTTGAATATGCACTGGAGTTACTAAAGGATTAGCTGGGATAAAATTATCAGGATCACCTAATAAATAAGGATTTGTTAAGGTTAAAATAGTTAATAAAAATAATATAATAATAAATCCAATTAAATCTTTAAATGTAAAAAATGGATGAAAAGGAATTTTATCTAAATTTCTGTTTAATCCTAATGGATTATTAGATCCTGTTTGATGTAAAAATAATAAATGAATTATTGTTATTATTAAAATAATAAAAGGTAATAAAAAATGAAAAGTATAAAATCGAGTTAAAGTTGCATTATCTACTGCAAATCCTCCTCAAATTCAATTTACTAATAATGTTCCTAAATATGGAATAGCTGATAGAAGATTAGTAATAACAGTTGCTCCTCAAAATGATATTTGACCTCAAGGTAGGACATATCCTATAAATGCGGTTGCTATTAATAAAAATAAAATAATTACTCCTACTATTCATGTATATTTTAAATTAAAAGATTCATAATAAATTCCACGTCCAATATGTAAATAAATACAAATAAAAAAGAAAGAAGCTCCATTTGCATGAAGAGTACGAATTAATCAACCATAGTTTACATTTCGGCAAATGTAATTTACTCTATAAAATGCTATTTCAATATTTGCTGTATAATATATTGTTAAAAATAGACCTGTTAAAATTTGAACAATTAAACATAAAGCTAATAATGATCCAAAATTTCATCAAGCTGAAATATTAGAAGGAGAAGGTAAATCAATTAATGATCCGTTAATAATTTTTAAAATAGGATGAGTTTTTCGAATTGTTATATATTTATTTATCATTTGTTATTTATATTTAATTTAAAGATGATCGAATTGGACCATAAAAAATATTAGTAATTTTTACTACTGCAATTAAAGTAATAAATAAATAAATTACTAATATTATTATAATTAAAAATGTTTGATTGTTATATAATTTACTTAAGTTAATTTTATTTTCGTTATTAAAAAATAAAATTATTTCATTAAAATTATTCATATCTGAATTTATGGAAAGATTTATTCATAAAATATTATTTATATATATGTATTGAATTATTATAATTATAATTAATATAAAACAACAAATTTTTTTTAAATTAATTATAGGTTTAAATATTTCATTTGAGGCAATTCTTGATACATAAATAAATAGAACTAATAATCCTCCTAAAAAAGTTAAAAATAAAATATATGAAAATCAATATGTTTTAATCATCATACCTGATAATAGACAAGTTAATAAGGTTTGAATTAAAATTATTAATCCTATAGATAATGGATTATTTAAAAATAATATAAAAAATGAAATTATAATTAATATTAATGAAAAGGTTATTTTTAATATTTCAAATCAAAGAATAGTTTAATTAAAATAATAATTTTGGAGATTATTGATAAAGAAATTCTTTTTCTTTGAAGTTTTTAAAGTATGTAACTTAACTTTGATTTACAAGACCAATATTTTTTTTAAACTATAAAAACAACAAATGATAATTTTAAATATGTGAATTGTTTTTATTATAATATTTATTTTAGGTAATTTAATTTTTATCTCTAAACATAAACATTTATTAATTATTTTATTAAGATTAGAATTTATTGTTTTAAGTGTATTTTTCTTTATATTAATTTATTTAAGTTCTATTGATTATGATATATATATATTAATAGTTTTTTTAGTTTTTTCTGTTTGTGAAGGTGCTTTAGGGTTATCTATTTTAGTTTCTATAATTCGAACTCATGGAAATGATTATTTTCAAAGATTTAATTTATTATAAAAATATTTTATAAAATATAAAATAAAATTATTGAATTTAAATGATAAAATTTTTAATTATAATAATTTTTATAATTCCTTTTTGTTTTATAAAAAATATATTTTGAATGGTTCAAATAATATTATTTATATTGATGTTTTTATTTATAAATTTAAGAATAAGATTAAATTTATTTTGTAATATAAGATATATAATATCTTGTGATATTATATCTTATGGTTTAATTATATTAAGAATTTGAATTTCTATTTTAATAATTATAGCTAGAGAAAATTTAAATAAAATAAATTTTTATGTTAATTTTTTTTTATTTAATATTATTTTTTTATTAATTATATTATATATAACTTTTAGAACAATAAATATATTTATATTTTATTTATTTTTTGAGGGAAGATTAATTCCTACTTTAATATTAATTATTGGATGAGGGTATCAACCTGAGCGAATTCAAGCAGGAATATATTTATTATTTTATACATTATTTGTTTCATTACCATTATTAATAGGAATTTTTTATGTTTTTAATGAAATAAGTTGTATAATAATTTATTTTTTAAAATTTTTTAATTTAAATATATTTATATTATATTTTTCTATAATTTTAGCTTTTTTGGTAAAAATACCTATATATTTTGTTCATTTATGATTACCTAAGGCTCATGTAGAGGCTCCTGTCTCTGGATCTATAATTTTAGCTGGGATTATATTAAAATTAGGAGGATATGGTTTATTACGTTTATTAATTTTTTTACAAGAAGTTAATATAAAATTAAATTATATTAGAGTAGTTATTAGATTAATTGGGGGGTTTTATATTAGATTAAAATGTTTTTGTCAGGTTGATATTAAATCATTAATTGCTTATTCTTCAGTAGCTCATATAAGAATTGTTATTAGAGGAATTATAGTAATAAATTATTGAGGTTTTATTGGATCTTATATTTTAATAATCGGGCATGGTTTATGTTCTTCTGGAATATTTTGTTTAGCTAATATTAGATATGAACGATTACATAGACGAAGATTATATATTAATAAAGGAATAATAAATTTTATACCATCAATAAGATTATGATGATTTTTATTAATATCTTCAAATATAGCAGCTCCTCCAAGATTAAATCTTATAGGTGAAATTAGTTTAATTAATAGATTAATAAGATGATCTTGAATTTCTATATTGATATTAATGTTAATTTCTTTTTTTAGTGCAGGTTATAGATTGTATTTATATTCATTTGTTCAACATGGTAAATATTATTCAGGTATTTATAGATATTATACAGGTGTTTCACGAGAGTATTTAATATTAATATTACATTGATTACCTTTAAATATTTTAGTTTTAAGGATTGATTATAGTATAATTTGATTTTATTTAAATAATTTAAAGAAAATATTGATTTGTGGTGTCAAAAATATGAAATAAGTTCATTTTAAATTATTAATCATATAAAATATTCAATTTGTTTTATTTCGTTTATTTTTTTATTTTTAATAAGAATATTAAATTTTTTTTTTATAATATATTTTATTATAAATAATATAGTTGTTTTATTAGAGTGGGAAATTATTTCTTTTAATTCAGTTTCAATTATTATATCTATTTTATTAGATTGGATATCATTATTATTTATAATATTTGTTTTTTTAATTTCTTCTGTTGTTATTTATTATAGAAAAAGATATATAAGATCTGAATTAAATTTAATGCGATTTATTATTTTAGTATTATTATTTGTTTTTTCTATAATATTATTAATTATTAGACCGAATATTATTAGAATTTTATTAGGTTGGGATGGATTAGGTTTAGTATCTTATTGTTTAGTAATTTATTATCAAAATTTAAAATCTTATAATGCTGGGATATTAACTGCTTTAAGAAATCGAATTGGTGATGTTTTTATTTTAATAGCTATTTCTTGAATATTAAATTATGGAAGTTGAAATTATATTTTTTATTTAGAATTTATAAAAAATGATTGAGAAATAAATATTATTGGTGCTTTAATTATTATAGCTGCAATAACTAAAAGTGCTCAAATTCCTTTTAGTTCTTGATTACCAGCAGCTATAGCTGCTCCTACTCCTGTTTCTGCTTTAGTTCATTCTTCTACTTTAGTAACAGCTGGGGTTTATTTATTAATTCGATTTAATTTATTATTAATAGATATATTTTTTTTAAAGTTATTATTATTATTATCAGGTTTAACAATATTTATAGCTGGGATTTCAGCTAATTATGAATTTGATTTAAAAAAAATTATTGCTTTATCTACTTTAAGACAACTTGGTTTAATAATAAGAATTTTAAGAATAGGATTACCTGATTTAGCTTTTTTTCATTTATTAACTCATGCTATATTTAAAGCTTTATTATTTATATGTGCTGGAGTTATTATTCATATAATAAATGATATACAAGATATTCGTTTTATAGGAGGTATCAGATTATATATTCCGTTAACTTCTTTATGTATAAATATTTCTAATATAGCTTTATGTGGAATTCCTTTTTTAGCTGGGTTTTATTCTAAAGATTTAATTTTAGAAATAGTTAGATTTAGAAATTTAAATTTAATAATTTTTTTTTTATATTATCTTTCTACAGGATTAACTATATTTTATAGATTTCGTTTATTAATATATTTAATAGTAAATGATTATAATTTAATAAGAATTTATAATTTATATGATGAAGATTATGTTATATTAAAAAGAATATTTGTTTTATTATTTATAAGAATTATTAGAGGTAGATCTTTAAGATGAATAATTTTTTCATATCCTTATATGATTTATTTACCTTTTAATTTAAAAATAATAGTGATTTATGTTAGATTAATTGGTGGTTTAATAGGTTATTTAATTAGAAATATAAAAATTTATTCTGTTAATAAATTTATTATGACTTATAGTTTGAGAAATTTTTTAAGAATTATATGATTTATACCTAATTTATCAACTTATGGGTTAAATTATTATTTTTTAAATTTTGGTCAAAATTTATTAAAAAATATTGATTTAGGGTGAAGAGAATTATATAGAGGGTTTGGAATATTTAAAATTTTAAAAAAATATTCTGTATTTTATAATATTTATCAAATTAATAATTTTAAAATTTATTTATTTAGATTTGTTATTTGAATAATAATTATTTTATTTATATTATTATTTAATAATTAATATTTAAATAGCTTATAATTAAGAGCATAATATTGAAGATATTAAGGAGATAAATTTATCTTTAAATATTTATAAAAAAATTTTTTTATTTTTACAATGAAAATGTAAAGTTTTAATTTAAACTATATAAATAGAAATATTAATGGAATTTAACCACTAAAAATTAAGTTAGCAGCTTAGTTTTAATCTTTATATTTCTATTTAATTGGAATTATTATTCAATTTTATCATTAACAGTGATATACCTCTATTTTGGTTTCAATTAATTAATTAAAGTAATTTATTTATTTTAAATAAGGAGTTAATTAACTCTTTCTTTTAAGTCGAAATTAAATGCAATAATTGCTTCTTATTTTAAGATAAATTATAATAAAATAATATTTTTTGAATGCAAATCAAATGTTTTTATTTAAACTATAATCCTAAATTAATTTGTTCAATTTAATATATTTTGATTTCATTCATGATATAAACCAATTAATAAAATACAAATAAAAAAAAATCTAATTTTTACTCAAAAAATAAAATTTACTAATTTAAATAAAGGGATAATAGGAAAAATAAGAGCAATTTCTACATCAAAAATTAAAAAAATAACAGTAATTAAAAAGAAATGTAAAGAAAATGGAATTCGAGCTGATGATTTAGGGTCAAATCCACATTCAAATGGAGAACATTTTTCTCGATCAGAAAAAGTTTTTTTAGATAAAATAATAGATAAAAATATTATAATATTTGAAATTAATATGATAATTATGAAAATATTTATTATTAAGATAATTATTTATATTAAAAATTATTAAACTTTTTGATTGGAAGTCAAATATACTAAATATATTATATAAATAATTAGTTTCCTCATCAATAAATTGAAATGTAAAGGAATAATCATACTACATCTACGAAATGTCAATATCAGGCTGCGGCTTCAAATCCAAAGTGATGATTTCTAGAAAAATGATTATTTAAATGTCGAATTAAACAAATTAATAGAAATAAAGTTCCGATAATTACGTGGAGACCGTGAAATCCTGTTGCTATAAAAAATGTAGACCCATAAATTCTATCTGCAATAGTAAAAGGTGCTTCAAAATATTCATAAGCTTGTAAAATAGTAAAATAAATACCTAAAATAATTGTGATAAATAAACCTTGAGTTATTTGGGAATTATTATTTTCTATAATAGCATGATGAGCTCATGTTACAGATACTCCTGATCTAATTAAAATAATTGTATTTAATAATGGAATTTGAAATGGATTAAATGGAATAATTCTTGTAGGAGGTCAAATAGCTCCAATTTCAATATTAGGTGCTAATCTACTATGAAAAAAAGCTCAAAAAAATGAAATGAAGAAAAAAATTTCAGATACAATAAATAAAATTATACCTCAACGAAGACCTTTTGTAACTAAAATAGTATGTTTACCTTGTAGTGTTCCTTCACGACAAATATCTCGTCATCATTGATATATTGTTAAAATAATAATTAAATATCCTAATATTAATAAATTTATATTAAAATTATGAAATCATTTTACTATACCAGTTACAAGAACTATTACTCCAATAGCTCCTGTTAAAGGTCATGGTCTATAATCTACTAAGTGAAATGGGTGATTAAAATTTGTTTTCATTAATTTACTTCTCTAGAATATAATGTTCTTAAAATTGCAATAACATAAGATTGGATTACTGCAACTGCTGATTCTAAAATTAATAATAAAATTTGAATAATAATTAAAATAAAAATAAAATAATTACTTATTCTTGGGCCTGTTCCTCTTAAAAGAGTTATTAATAAATGTCCTGCAATTATATTTGCAGTTAATCGAACAGCTAAAGTCCCAGGTCGAATAATGTTTCTAATAGTTTCAATTAATACTATAAAAGGTATTAAAATAGAAGGAGTTCCTTGGGGAATTATATGAATAAATATATGTTGAGAATTATTAATTCATCCATAAATTATAAATCTTAATCATAATGGTAGAGAAATTGATAAAGATAAAGTTAAATGACTTGTTCTAGTAAAAATATATGGAAATAACCCTAAAAAATTATTAAATAAAATAAAAGAAAATATTGAAATAAAAATAAAAGTAGATCCTTGAAAATAATTATTTTTTAATAATGTTTTAAATTCATTATGAAGTTTTAATAAAATAAAATTTCAAAGATAAAAATGTCGGTTAGGAATTAATCAAAATGAATATGGAATAAAATAAATCCCTAAAATAGTTCTAATTCAATTAAAAGGAATATTAAATAAATTAGTTGAAGGATCAAAAATTGAAAATAAATTACTTATCATTTTCAATTTAAATTTTTAAATTTAATATTTAAATTATTATTTTTATTTATAATTTTTTTATTAAAAATATAATAATTTATAATATTAAAAATTAAATAAATTAATAAAAAAAAAAAAAAAGAAATTAATCAATTAATTGGTATTATTTGTGGTATAAAAGAATATTACATTAAGAAGTAATAATTTAAATTTGACATATTTATGTTATAAATTTAACTAATTCTTTTATAAATTAATAAATTTATTCATTAGAAGTAATTGCTAATTTACTATAAAGTGGTTTAAGAGACCAATACTTGCTTTCAGTCATCTAATGAAGAATAATTATTAATTCAATTAATAAAATTTTTAATTGAAATTCTTTCAATTACAATAGGTATAAATCTATGATTTGCTCCACAAATTTCTGAGCATTGCCCATAAAAAATACCTGGACGATTAATAAAAAAGTTAGTTTGATTAAGACGTCCTGGATTAGCATCTACTTTTACTCCTAATGAAGGTACAGTTCAGGAGTGAATAACATCTGTAGCAGTAACTATAATACGAATTTGATTATTTATAGGTAATACAATTCGATTATCAACATCTAGTAAGCGAAATCCATTATTAGATAATTCATTTGAAGGGATTATATATGAATCAAATTCAATATTATGAAAATCTGAATATTCGTAACTTCAATATCATTGATGGCCAATTGATTTTAAAGTAATTAAAGGGTTATTTAATTCATCTAATAAATATAATAAACGTAAAGAAGGTAAAGCAATAAAAATTAATGTAATTGCTGGTAAAATAGTTCAAATTAATTCAATTATTTGACCTTCTAATAAAAATCGATTAATATATTTATTAAATAATAATCTTAATATTAAATAACCTACTAAAATTGTAATTATAATAAGAATAACTAAAGTATGATCATGAAAAAAAATAATTTGTTCCATTAAAGGAGAAGCTCCATTTTGTAAATTAAGATTAGATCATGTTGCAATTTCTAAAAAAAGGATAATCCTTTATAAATGGGGTTTAAATCCATTACATATAATCTGCCATATTAGAATGAGTTTCTTAAAATAGGTAGTTCATTATATGAATGTTCAGCAGGGGGTAGGTTTTGATATCATTCAATTGAAGATGATAAATTTAATGTAAATAATGCAATTCGATGATTAACTAAAGATTCTCAAATAATAATTAATATGAATATAATAGCTAGTAAAGAAATATAAGATCCTAAAGATGAAATAATATTTCATGAAATATATGAATCAGGATAATCTGAATATCGTCGAGGTATTCCAGCTAACCCTAAGAAATGTTGGGGAAAAAAAGTTAAATTTACTCCAATAAACATAATAAAAAATTGAATTTTTAATAAATAAGGATTTAAAGATAATCCTGTAAATAATGGATATCAATGGATAAATCCTCCTAAAATGGCAAATACTGCCCCTATAGATAACACATAATGGAAGTGAGCAACTACATAATATGTATCATGTAAAGTAATATCAATAGATGAATTTGATAAAATTACTCCTGTTAATCCTCCTACTGTAAATAAAAATACAAATCCTAATCTTCATAAAATAGAGGGGGAATAATTAATTTGTGTTCCATGAAAAGTAGCTAATCAACTAAAAATTTTAATTCCTGTTGGTACAGCAATAATTATTGTTGCTGAAGTAAAATATGCTCGAGTATCAATATCTATTCCTACTGTAAATATGTGATGAGCTCAAACAATAAATCCTAATAAACCAATCGCTAATATAGCATAAATTATTCCTAAACAACCAAATGTTTCTTTTTTTCCTCTTTCTTGTGAAATAATGTGGGAAATTATACCAAATCCAGGTAAAATTAAAATATATACTTCTGGATGACCAAAAAATCAAAATAAATGTTGATATAAAATAGGATCTCCTCCTCCAGCAGGATCAAAAAAGGATGTATTTAAATTTCGATCTGTTAAAAGTATAGTAATAGCTCCAGCTAAAACTGGTAAAGATAATAATAATAAAAATGCAGTAATTCCTACAGCTCAAATAAATAAAGGTATTTGATCAAAAGATAAACTATTTAATCGTATATTAATAATTGTAGTAATGAAATTAATAGCTCCTAAAATAGAAGAAATACCAGCTAAATGAAGAGAAAAAATAGCAAGATCTACTGATCTTCCTCCATGAGCAATATTAGATGAAAGGGGGGGATAAACTGTTCATCCTGTTCCTGCTCCATTTTCTACAATTCTTCTTGAAATTAATAAAGTTAATGATGGGGGAAGGAGTCAAAAACTTATATTATTTATTCGAGGAAATGCTATATCTGGAGCTCCTAATATTAAAGGTACTAATCAATTTCCAAATCCTCCAATTATAATAGGTATTACTATAAAGAAAATTATAATAAAAGCATGTGCTGTAACAATTGTATTATAAATTTGATCATCACCAATTAAAGATCCTGGGTTTCCTAATTCAGCTCGAATTAATAATCTTAGTGAAGTTCCTACTATTCCAGCTCAAATTCCAAAAATAAAATATAATGTTCCAATATCTTTATGATTTGTTGAGTAAAGTCATTTTCGCTTTTTTAATAAAATAAAATGGCTGAGGTTTAAGCGATAAATTGTAAATTTATTAACGAGAAAATTCTCTTTTATTAAATAAGCTTTATATTCATTAATGATATAAAATTGCAAATTTTAAGGAGTAGAAATTTCTATTAAGGCTTAAAGAATATTTCTTTATAAATAATTTTGAAGATTATTAGTTTATTTTAACTTAAAACCTTAATAAAAAAAAAAAGTTCTAAAAATTATTCCTGTTAAAGAAATAAAAGAGAAAAAATTAATTAATAAAAAATAATTATTTTTAATAAAAATTTTTAATCATTTTATTTTTAAATAATTAAATATAAAAGCAGAATAACTAATACGAATATAAAAAAATAATATAATTAATCTTATTATAATAAAAATAAAAGTTAATAGATATATATTATTATTAATTAAAAAATTAATAATAATTCATTTTGGAAAAAATCCAATGAATGGGGGTAATCCCCCTAATGAAAGAAAATTAATTAATAAATTAATTTTAATAAAAAAATTTATATTATTAATAAATAATTGATTAATAAAATATATATTTAAAATATAAAATAGAAAACATATAATTCTAATTATGAATGAATATATAAAAATGTAGAAAAATCATAATGTTTCTCTAATTATAAGAGATGATAATATTCATCCTAAATTATTAATAGATGAAAAAGCTATTAATTTACGTAAAGATGTTTGATTTAACCCTCCAATAGCTCCAATTATAATATTTAAAATAATAATAATAGTAATAAAATTTTTATTTAAATAATAAGATAAAATAATTATGGGGGTAATTTTTTGTCAGGTTATTAAAATAAAACTATTAAATCAAGATAATCCTTCAATAATATTAGGAAATCAAAAATGGAAAGGAGTTCTTCCTATTTTTATAAGTATAGAGGAATTTATTATAATAGAAATAAAATTATTTATTTCAAAATTTTTTATAAAAATTATTTTAATTAAAATTGTAAATAAAAAATTAATAGAAGCAATAGATTGAGTTAAAAAATATTTTAATGATGCTTCTGTAGCTAATAAATTATTAGAGTTAGAAATTAGGGGGATAAATCTTAAAAGATTAATTTCTAAACCAATTCAACATCCAAATCATGAATTGGAAGAAATAGAAATTAAGGTTCTAAAAAATAAAATAAAAAGAAAAAATATTTTATTAGAATTAAATAAAAAAAAAATTTAAAATAAGAAATTTATTTCTTTTAAGAATTTTAAATTCAAATAATTATATTTTAGTGTAAGATGCACAATAGTTTTTGATACTATTAGGTATAGTTTAATTCTATAAAATATAATAAAGGTAAAATATTTACTTAATTTATCCTATCAGAATAATCCTTTAATCAGGCACTTTATTTTTATTTAAAAAAAAGGTATTCCTTTATATTTGGGGTATGAACCCAAAAGCTTAATTTAGCTTATTTTTAA